AAACTCCTGTTAATAAACTTTGTCCTTTCATCATCCTTTCCTTTCCTTTCTCTATCTTTTCCCTTTCCGCTTCTCCCTCTACAAATGAGGGAAGACTTGGATTTGAGTTGCCTTGGTCCAACCAAGAAAAAGATGGGAGTCTTTGGCGTCAAAGTGCTTATCTTCTCTTATGAGATTTCTATTCGAATATCACCAGTCTGCGCTCTTTGGACTTTTCCCCTTCGGGAGAAGTCAATTTCATCGAGCCTTAGACAGCACAGCCAATGAAATGAGACAGGATTTACTTTTTTAGTTGAGTAAAGATGACAAAGACAGTTCATGTTGACTCACTGAAAGGCAGTGTTTTAATAGAATATGGAAAGGTTCTGGCGCATCAACTGGAAAGGAAGTAGCTTGTGCTTGGCGTGCTCTAAGCTCCGAAGCTGATGTTCGATTGCCTCAACAACTCGTGAAAGCAGTTTCACTAATGGCCGAAGTCAAGTCCTTCTTCGCGCACAGCCAGACCTTCTGCTCGATTGTTTGTTGCGGGAAGAAGGCTGGAATCTGTCTCTCCCTAGCCCTAGGATAGAATGTGATCTCTTTCTCTCCACTCCCCCTCCCTTCCGTCCTGTCAGATAATATCCCTGACTTTGACATAGAAGGGAATCTCAACCATGTACACAAGAGCAGAGCGAAGTACGAGGGTCGATGCAATTTAAGCGTGAGCTCAAGCAGAGCAGTTTAACGAAAGTACTCCTACACAACCAATAGCAGGAATCCCACTAACTAGTCCATTTTCATACACGGGGAAGACTGTTACGGGCACTAGGCTGGCAGGAAGGCAAGATGAATCTATCAAGCAAGTCAATACTCTATCTATACCAATTGATTATGAACTTCAGTCTCAGTAAATACATATGTTTGATTAAACCATTCAACAGTAAACTCCTAGTCTTGACTTGGTTCACGGCCTATCTTTAGTAAAAGGAATGTGCAGCTCACGTACCTGTAGGCTTAAAGAATATAGCAGTTGTAGCTGTTCTGTGTGGAGCACGATCGGCATAAGGACTTCGGTTTACGGAACGTAGCTAAAGGTGCTGTCTTAAATAGAATTTATTCTTTTCTGATAGCAGCTACTCTAAGTAATTAAGCAATTTCCTGAGTTGATTGAGTACTGGTAGGTAGCCACTGAGCCAAGCCAATGATCCAAGGGTGGTGAAAGCGTAAGCGAAAGGGATAGAGGCTGGCATGATATAAAAGAATGGCTGTGAGGAAGGTTCGATGTAATTGAAGCTCAGGCAACATGGAGAAGTGGGAATGAGTAACCCGGGGTGGGTATGGGTGTTATGCCTGGAAGGCAGTCTTTCATAGGGCTTTCGAACGAAGTAGATAAGACTGTGTTTGCTTCTTATTATATAATAAGTAGTTGCAATCAGTTCTTTCCTCTATTGCCAATCCCCAGTCATTCATGAAGCTACTCGACAAAGTAGCTAGGCTTTCCTGGTAGGTATTTAAATACCCTACCTGAAAAGAAGTTCAGAGTCTAAAATATGCAATAAGCCAAGGGCTTTAGCGCTGAGGTCAGTCTTTCGTGAGGTAGGTCAGCTACTTCGGTTCCTCTTACTAGCGGGTACTCTGTCTTTTCTTTCTTAGGTGTTGTCTGAGTGTAGTGAGGCTCTGACAAGACGAGGGACTTTGCGAACGGGGCTAGGCGATGTCTGTTTAAAGAGAATGTCCCCCGCCGCTCTCTATTCTTCTTACTAGCATCTCTAGCTGTTCTGCTTTCCTTTGCTGAAGCATTGAGGAGTGATCGATCCGAGATTCTAACTTCACTTATGAAATTCTTTAGGAAGACCCTTTTCTCGTTAGCTGACTGAGACTTAATATAGCTGGTAGAACTAGATAGCGGTTAGAACGTCAGGTAAACTGCAAGCTATGGCAGTTCTGTAGCTCCTCAACGAAGGTAGGTCGACTAAGCCTAAGCCACTAAGGAAGAGTTATGAATCCATATCTGCTATCTGCCCACTGCCCATAAGCATGTCTGAATAAGCCTGCTGATTAGCTTAGCCCACCCCGGCCGAATCTCCTCACAGAACGAGGTTAGTTTTCTAATTTGCTAACCACATGGACAGCATAAGCAATATCGGGACGAGAAATGGTGAGATAAACAAGTCCCCCAGCGGCGATATAAAGTTGCATTAGGAATATACTCCCCCACCATCTGACCAAAGCTTCACGACTTATTTACAATTCTAGTGACGGAGAGAGATCAGGACGGGAACTAGTATCGAATAAGCAAAAGAAGGGAACCAGTAAACAAGTCAGACTGCTAAGCAGGAACCAAGATTGATAGGAAGCAAGCAACGGACAGTTTACACAGATGCGACAGGACTGGTTGGCCCCTTTCCGACAGATAGAGAGAACACAGATTTACTGAATACGGGAGACTTTCCAGTTTCCGGATGACCTATTCCAGATTCGCTACTAAAAGAAGGTAGCTTGCTTACTTAGTGCTTGTGCTAAGGAAAGTAGTTCAACCTAGCGAGTAGTCCTTCTATCTGGAGGCTCGAAGACCTATGCACGTAGCAAGAAAGCAGAGGCTTTTAAGCAGGTAAAAAAGAACATCACTCGGGTCTTTCTCGACCTAATCAACCATCGGGTGAGGGGCAGGAAAGAGGCCAAGGGCAGTTAATCAGAACTTTTCGTATTCATACGAGGAATGACTAGCCTGGGAACATCACTCTTAGATACGAGATTTCCGGACCTTGCCATTAAGTTAGCGGCAAGGCTTGTCGTAGGCTCATCCCTTACTTCAAGTGGGAGATCCGCGGCATTGGTAAGCATTACGGTCTTAAGCCAATCAGTCTGAGTAGACAGAAAGCATAGGGGCGTTAGTGCGATTGATTCTCCCTTAGACCGCCTTATCCATAAAAAAGCCCTTCTTAGTCAAGCTTCGGCCCTATGGAGTAAAGGGAAGTGCGGATCTTACACAATTCTCAGTCCAGTCGAATGCGAGCCAAGCTAGGTAAGCCAGTGGATCAATCAAGCGAGCCAATCGGTCCAAAGGGCTTGTCTTCGGTCTGTCAATCCACTTCCTGCTCTCAGTTAGTCCAGGCCAAGGGTCAAAGGCTTGCAAACAGTGCAAAGGGCAATCTCGCAAGCTTCCGCTTTCCAGTATAGTTATTCGCTCGGTATGCTTTATTCCTATTCTGTGGCAAGTCTTTCTATATGGTTCCACTCAGGGCATTCCATTGATACGCTCGGGTTCGTTCAGAAGAGGTGGACAGACAAGGACTTGACTCATTGCCATCGGTTCAATGAATCCATTTTCATCTATCTGTCTTTCACTCGGGAAATGTTTTGAATTCATGTTGTCAGTTGAGACTGGAGTATACCCTCTCTATTGGGTTCGTAGTGTTCACGTGATCGAAATGCATTGGATGTATGCCCGGGCAATGCCAATATTTCATAGATAGAGTTTGTATGTCATGTCTAGATGATCACTACTGACAGTGAGATCAGAAAAGCAAGGGGCTCTGACTCTGTTATTCGAAGGAAAATGGCACATTCAGATTGAACTTATTAAAGCCAGAACCCGGAACCATTGCTGGTTGAAGGTTTGCAGGTTTGACATTAGAATGCCCTGTGAACCCCCTATTAAAGAATCCGCAGCTAAAGCAAACTGACATAGTTAAGAGGAAGGCAAGAGGCTCACCAGCCAAAACTAGTTAGTGATGGAAGCAATTCCTACGAACTGAGAGCAAGGGGACTGACTTGAGCAAGGACTTTTCTGACTTTCTTACCTCTATTAGCAGTACGTGAGCGCTTACCTAGCTTGCACCAATTTACTTAAATCCTTATAAGAAGAGACTGTCTTATACCATAAGAAGCAGGACTTGTGTGCTTGGTTAGGCAGAAACAAAAGGAATTGTCTTTCAAAGAAGCCCTGATTACCTTTAAAACGACGCCCTTTCAAATAGATCATTTTGAATAGTTACCACCCCGCGGGTCCTTCTATCGGCCTATCCCTCAGTCCGGTATGCCGGTAATCTTGTTTTCGGTCTAGCCCCGTCTTGATGTCTTCCCTTTCTCCTCGTTCTATTTGGCCAGTGGTCCAATCAGTTCTTGTCGTATATCCATGGGCTGGTTTCCTTTTTTAGGACCATTGTCCGTAGCCTTTCTTTGTGACTTGAGGATGTCAAAGCTCTGTCTCTTCATTCGGTAACCAATCCGTATAGTCTTTGTTGTCGTCTAGTGGTCCATCGTAGGTAAAGTGCGAAATGTAGTAGGCTTTTCAAGCGCCTCTCTCCATCCGCTTTCGTACCTCTCTTTCCGGTTTGCTATGCTAGCCTTACAAGTCAAAGTCTTCCAGTGGGCCTACGCTTTCCATTATAAGACTGATACCACTTCGATGTAGTCAAATCCGTTGTTTTCGTATAGCCAGGGACCGTGAATTGCTTGATCCTTCCTCTCAAACCTGACGCGGGGGGATAGCATAGCACAGTACTTCGGGCCTGGAGTGAAGCAGTCTGGTTCAAGCCAACCTGGGGCGAACGAAAAGCTCCTTCATCTCTGAGGTCTTGCAGAGCCTGAACTTTTAAATAAAGCGACGCCCTTTGGAAGCCTTTCGATCTCTCCCCCTTCCCTTAAGCATTTAACCTAATTTAACCTACAGTCGGGAACTCAAGCTCTCAAGCTGAGGAGGTCCTTCGGATCAAGCACATGTAGCGGTTCATACGGCAGTCTCGCTACTTCTCCACCAAAGCCCGGGATAGGACCAGCGGTATAGAAATTAGGAGTACCTTGGCCGGGTCAAGAAGAGACCTCTTCAGAACAGACGTAGACGGATCAAAGTCCCGTATCCGATCTATAAAGCTATCTAGAAAGGCGACCACAAAGGAGTTCGTGCTTGGATGCGGTACGCCTATCGCTACGTAGGCGTTCTGAAGGTAGGTGGAATGGTCTTAATAAGAGGAGGTTGCGGGCAGGGGAAGGCCGGACTCCGAAGTCCTCTGACATTAAGTCGTCTATTTGGCCCGGACTTCTAGTAAAAGAACACATTATCACCTTGAACTCCGAGTCCCGTTGGCTCATCGGGGAACCTTCTGCCGTCTACTTTTGGTTTGCTGGTTGGGATACTGCATCGCGGACCATATTGGCATTCCTGGACATCTTAGGCTGCACTTTTCGCAAAGAATTTCGGATGATTATTTGGAGCTTGGCATCTCTCGCCTGCTTTTATGACAAAATGCTCAGAAGTGGTTTCCCATATCATGCAAGTGTATGTTGCTCCTGGGTCCTCAGATAAACGAATCTGGTCTAACTCCGTTCATGGCGATCTTTCCTGCTTATATGCGACTTCGACCTACCTTTCTTACGGGGAAATGGATTTGGGCAAACCCTCCGAGAAGATCGATTACCCCTTGGTGTGCTATTCATAACAGACTTCCAATTGGTGATCAGCGCACGGGCTTTCGATAGACTCACGATTCGGCGATGCGGACTGCTTGGCGAAGGGTCTAGTCGAGGACTCAGAAAACAACTAGTCGGTATTCCACCAATTGGTTTCTAGCTAGTGCTTGAAGGACAGGCAATCCGTCGCGAGACACTTTGAGGCGCCTCTACGCCCCCTAAAAATACAAGAAAAACGGGCCTCTACGCCCCTAAAAGCTGTCTAACCCCCGAAGCGCGTGAGTACGCCGTCCGTCAGTAGATCCGTGTTGTTGTTGTTCTTTCTTTCCTCCTAGTGCTAGTGGTGGAACCGCCTGAAGTCAAGACTGGTCATCAATAGCAAAAAATAAGGAAAACCGAATTCGTCCAGTTACAAAGAACCATGTTGGGATTGAGTTGAGCCCTTCCTAGAGGCGCAGTGCGCGCAGGACACTAGTAAAAAGAGAGTCGTTAGATAGTGCTAGCAACTTCATCTGCCGTTGATAGCTACTTCGAGAACATTGCTAGATTGTTCTTTGTCTCTTAAGGTAGGTTTCCCTTCTCAGAATTAGAGTCGGCTACCGGATTCTGCTATATCTGAACTGAGGATGGCACTCGATATTTTTTTAGGACTTCCATGCTTCCTTATTGGCGCTGCTCTTAGGTCTTGCAGAGCCTATCTTATCACAAATCCCGTTACTTTCTTATTTGAGCTAGGCTGTTGAGTTAAAGTAAGCGAGCTAGAGTCATACGAGCCAGTGAGCTAGGCAGCTTGCTGTAGTTGCTACGGGAAACTGGAGTGAAACGAGTTGGCAGTAGAGACTGAGGTCCTTCGGATCGTTGGAACGCTTTAACAAGGCCGTTACGGAGATGCGAACAAAGCAAGCAGCAGCTCGCGATCATAGGAGCTATGAACTTAATCACTTAGAGCTAATCGTCTCCTAGCGCTTAGTCATATGAGGGGAAATTTCCTTCTTGCTTTAAAGCGATAATAATTCCTTTTCTTTCTGCGCAAATCTTATAAAATTATAAAAACCTTAGGTTTTCTTCGCTACATGGGAGCAAGTCTCTTGTGCGTGTGAATTCGATTCTTGCTTCTGCCCTCGTTGTGCATTCTCTTTCCTTTTGTCGTTGTAGCAATCTTTCTTAGTGCACCCTTAGGCGAGTCAAGAGAGAATGCTTGGTAGCAGGACTGTAGGAGTTCAGTAGGTAGGCCAGTAGCACGCATGCCAAGGATAGCTGTCCAAGGGCATAGCGCCAGTAGTCAACCAGTCAGCTAGCTGAAGTTAGAAAGTGAAAAAGTAGCTGCACATTCATCGTATAGAAGAGTATGCCGCACTGTCCTTTCCTGTTGACGGTGAGTGAAAAAGAGGAATCCTATACATCTCATGCCATGGTTGTTGTGAAAGAATACACTTTTTGAGGAAATGCCTTCTTAGCAATTGAATCCACTCTGACTGCTCGAGTAGACGTGATTCTTGGTGAGTGAATCATCTTCATCCTATAATAATAAAGAAGAGGGTCTCAAATGCAAGAGGGATTCCCACAGTGAGGGAGATTGGTCCTAGCTACTTCTTTCATACCAGGAAAAAAGATTGCCAAATCGTTCTCTATCGAATATTAGTCTAGAGCCAAATGAAATAGATTCCCCTTGCCTCCTGGCTCCACTGGGCGAGTAGAAGACATTGAGAATTCATGGGAAGAATCTGCTTGCTAGACCAAGGAGATAGGAAAGAGACTAAAATCAGTGTGAATGAGGTGCAGGATTTAATAAAGCTCTTTTAAGCTATACGCAAAGGGAGACTCAGGAAAAGGGTCAAGCGTCCCACTTTCGCGCTTTCGGGCGATGCCGATTCCTACTTCCCAAACCGAAGACCGACTTGAGCTTGGGTCTCACCAATTTCTCATTGGTGTCCGAGAGGGTCTTCCATATTAGTAGTAGGATTTGTTCGCGGCGGGAATCTTTTAAGAGTCATAGCTGCCGGTAGGGAAGGAGTCGTTTCTTTAGTAGGACAGGATCTTTTTAGAGTAGAGATAACATTCATATGCACAGGTATTTTATCCCCAACCCAAGGGGAGGATTTGTGATCAGCATGGAAGAGTCTTGTAGGGCGATAACTTGAAGTAAGGAAGGGTTCATAGGGAGGAAGATTTGTGATACCTTTGATCAATGAAAAATGAAGTCTGACATCCCTCCGAAGGAACATGCAGAGAGTTGCCCGGAGCTTCTCCCTACGTTCGTATAGGCAACCAAGCATCTTCCCAGATAGACTAGGTTTTGGGCTGAGACAAATCAGTCAAAGCGGGCTGAATGACGGAAAGAAAGCGTTATTTCGCACGTTTCCTAGTTTGAAGGTCAAATCATCACTCGCAAGGGTGTTCGAGCGGAGGTTTTTGTATAGCGACTTTGTGACCTCTTGTGCATCTGCATCTCCAACAGCTGATTAGTTTCGTCAATCAGCCGAAGAAATCCCCCGTTGCCGGGGAGAAGGCAACGGGTAGTATGGATGAAAGCTTTTATGGTAGGAGATATTACTAAGGCATCTAAAGGATTCTCCGAACAGACTGATTTGAATGGTCAATCCTGATGGTTAGGGCGTCTAGTCGAGGCTCCAAAATATGCCTATTTTGGGGGTGCTAATGGGTGGAATTTCGTAGATCCGAATTCGCCTAGGGACGTTAATTATTGGATTGGATTTTGACTTCACTTAGGGCGGCTCTCAAGCTTCTTTCGTATGCCTATTTTGTGGACTTGGAGCCAATGCTAGGGGCACTTCAAAATCCCCAGCGAGGGGGGTCATTATATGAGTGAGAAGAGGCAGTTGACCCAGTCGGGGCTTTCTCTTTGAAGTTCTCTTTTTCCTCTCTTGCTAAGAAGCTCACTGTTGCCAAGGAGCTAACGACGGCTGCTGGGATGGTACGAGAAGGCAGCATGCCTAGGTGAAGCGGCGGTGGAGTCTTTCAAGTTTGGGGTAGGAACGGCCCCTCTCTATTAAGGCAGGGGAATAGAAGAGAGAGGCAGGCACGAAGTCCACCCGCCTATTTCATTTAGTAGGTTCACCCTTGCGACGAGGCAGTCGTACGAAGTTCTCTTTTCCATGTCTGGCTTCGACCCTGTCTCGAAAACCCCCCTAAACTAGATCCTGTCACTAGTCTTTTTGGATTTCATCATCCAACCCAACTTTTCGCTGTACCGGGTGGATCTACTAATGCAATGTTTTCTCCGATCCGACAAGCACATGTTTCAGTGACTCGCACAGTTAAGCAAAAAGGGCAGCTATCAGACTAGCGAGGAGGACGGTGGGTGTAGCGGATTGGATCCTCCCCTGGCTACTACTCGAATTCATCCCTCTCCACAGCGGATCAGCTACATCTGATATGCGATATCGCTTTCCGGGAATAAGTCGTTTTGCTCCTCCCGCCCTCACGCTTTTCTTTCTCTTTTCCCGGTATAGCGCTTCACTTTCTATAGGCCGGAGTTCCTAAACTACGGTTTTCGTTCCGACTTGAACTGACCTTTAGAGCTTACCGCACAAAAAGAATATTCAAAAAGAGAAGAGGGAAGATTCTCTCAGCAGACCAAGAGCTTGACTTGCTTCTAGGCTTACGGAAAAAGGGCTTGTGCAGATGAATTGATAGATGCGGGAAGAGCTCCTCAAAACTCAACTTCTGTATGGACCGTCTGCTTTTTGATTAGGTTACCTGAGAGCTCATTGAGGAGTCATTAAAGCAAATATTGATCCCCTTCACCTATAAAGTAAAGTAAAGATATACCTACTCTTCACCGGAAGAACCGGAAGACTAAGATGCCCAAAGACAAAAATTCCTCTATCTCCTCCTGCCTAGGTAGGAGTGGGCTAGGGGAGGCTCGTCGAGATAGAGAATTAGCACTTTTTCATCTGCAAACAAAATAAGAATGAAAATCCGTTGGAATCCCTTAAAGCTTAAAGAAAGTAGTTGCTTCCCAAATAGAATAGCTTAAGCTAGAGTGGGATGGGACCACATGAGGAAGGAAAGCGGAAGCTGATGTCACAGGAAAAGCTGGACTCCACCTATACTATAGGGCACAGAAGAAGAATGTATCATTGAAGCTCAGCTATGAGACTGGGCGCTTTCTTTGGATGCTCGTGGAGCAGCATTAGTCCTATCGTTTCGTTGGGCAAGAACCCTTATCTACTGCCGTGGACCAGTCTTCTTTCAAAAGTCTTCCACAAGGAGACAGCAAAACTGACCTGAGCACAAGCATTGTTGGTGCGGGGATTCAGACTATACTATGCCCACATCCGTCCATGGTATCTTGTTCTTTTTCTCTTCTTCCCGCTGAGCTAGAGCTATTGCATTATTGTTTATTTCTAGTTGTGCTCTTTTCTTTCTCATACGAGATTTCGTACGAGATGGAACAAAGGATGAAGATCCAGTTTATGAAGGTAAAAGACACTTGAAATCGACCGAAAGACAGTCTTGCAGAACCTCTACGCCCCTACAAAGGCCTTTCTTTCCCCGGACCGATGACTCGCTCGTTCAGTACTGCTAACTATTTATTATAGGAGGATGCCGCCCCCTCGGGACTACCAGTAGCTTCGGTTGTTGAATCTCGTGCAAGTTAGGTTGTGGCTGCAAGCGGAACGTAGGCGCTTTAGGTGTGTGTTGACCATGCACTCTCGCTTCGTGTAATGTCGTATGTATGATAGAGGTGGTGTGGTCATTGACCTCAATGCTAATGGTTATCCCCAAGGTTCAACGAATGAATGAAGCTATGATCGTACCCAGAGATGATGGTCTTCCTCTGATGTCTTCAAGCCGGCCATAATAGAATAGATAGGCGAAGCATTCTCGCCTATTGATAGATAGCAGGTTGCTTCCAAGCTCAAACCATTTGAAACTGAATTGCTACTTTTGTCTTTTTATTGATAGAGTGCTCCGCCCCTGTCAAATAAAGTATAGGGAGAGAACTGGAAGAGAGAAGGAAAAAGAGCAAAGGATTTACAAGTCTAATAGGAGAAGAATGGCTGACACGTTGACTGCCTTCGATACTAGAAAAAGAACCCAACCGAAAGGTGCTAGACGGACTAACGGCAAGCGAGATAAAGAAAGCAGCTGGCCCTATGTGTATGTGTCAAACCTTGCCGCGGGATAGTCTTTCTCCAATGAGAATAAATACAGTTTTTGGGCAAGACAAGACAGAAACTCGCCCTTTGACACCAAGGGATAAGAGCTGATTGCTGGCGATGACTTGGTGAAGGGAATCTATGAGATAAGGTTCTCGAACAGGGTTCCGACCGAATAGAGCACGGAGCCAACGAGTTCAGTCGAACAAGGTAACGAGTCTAAGGGCAGGATCAAGCTTGAAAGGAATGGACGGGCGTAGGCAACATAGTGAACGCTGCAACTAGATATGAGATCGATGTCTTAAAAGAAAGATGTCGAGAGAAACTGTTAGACTGATTTATTGCGTTGCGAAGAGAGATCGAAGACGAAGATTGTCTGACGCAGTGCGGGCACTGGATGGAAAGAGAAAGGACAAACCCACCGGAAAGGCTCAAGGAGCACCAATCTCCCCCGGCAAAGATCTATCTGCACGAAGCCGACCTATGGATAGAAAGACAGATGGAGGAAAGGCTCTGAAAGAGATATGAAATCCAAACCAAATCTGCTTTGGGAGTGTGAGATAGGTAGACGGGGAGTACGCAGCCGAACAACCGCAGGGGCTTCCAGCAGTGATAGCTGAACTAACCAGATGGCCGCCCAAAAAAACCTGGAGCTTACATAAGAATTGAAATCGGAAATCAACGTCAGGTCCCGGCTATCCGAAAAAGGCAGACTGAAGCGGAGGATCACAAAATGCAACACAACAGGGGGCGAACCAAGCGCGAAGGAAAAAGCTAATCAATCAGAATTGAGACAGGGAGTCAAGGCGAAAGAGAGATTGTCGAGCCTGCAAGCAGCAAGCAACAACGGCTTTTCAGCCGTTGCGCGCTAGCTTGTAGTTTAGGGGTATAGTAGGGGTGCCCCTTTGTCAATGTCAAACTAATTGTCTAATAAGGTCAGCTTTTTGGAACCCTCTTCTCTGCCGCCGCCGCATATGTAGAAAAAGAGGGAGCGGAGAGACGGCACTATTATTGACTTTCTTTCATTTCACCACTGGTAGTCGGGAAAAGAGTGATCCTAGTTTTTAAATAATGTTTTGGAACTGAGCCTCAAAGCTTCAAAGGAAGACAAACCTTTTGACTTTGGCACATGAGGTGGCGGGTTTGGCTAGGTAACATAATGGAAATGTATCGGACTGCAAATCCTGGAATGACGGTTCGACCCCGTCCTTGGCCTCAAGGAGTGGTGAGCAGCACAGAACTTGTTTCAATCAAATGGCATAGGTTGGGTTGGGGCTTTCCTTTGTTAGAAATCCACAGACAACATTCTAGAACTTCCAAACCAAAGAAATGCAAGATGATTTTCCTTCGGATCCTTACGCTTCAATAGAATGAATTCAGTAAGGCTCGAAGACCTATGGTCGATCGAAGGTCCTGTGCCACTTTCACTCCAATCTATCTGACCTTCAATCCATCTTTGTCCAGCCAGTTCATAACAACAAAATGTTAGACCAAGGCTAACACAACCGAATTGGTTGAGGAAAAGGAAACCCCAGCGACCAAGCACTCCCGCCCCCAAAAGCGGAGACCGAAGAACCGCCAGGTTGTCGAGGACACGTCTGAAGAAGAGGCGGGCGCCCTCTGAGTCCCTACCTACTAATGGACTTTGAGGGGGGTAGGCGAACGGAAACCGACCGACAAACCCGAACCGCTTGACTGACCCCTGAATAGTCCATTCATTAGGGTTGGGGATGAATGAAACCAATCAGAAGTGCTCGCGCAAGCGAAGCCGGGAAACGGACCGCAGCGCAACGACTAGGACTCGTGTCGGAGGAGTTTTGAGCGTGAGCTACCACTCATGCAGCGGCAAGGACCCGCAACTCTCGAAGGGGCCACCAACCACCCGAATCACTGCTGCAAACCCTCCCTCAATGGATAGCGCTTATTCTCTTTCAATAAACAAAATGAGAAATGGGGGAGAAAGAAAAGACAGAGGTCTTTATTAAAGTCAAGAGGCTTTGCACCTGAAATAGGACTAATGCAGATCCAGAAGAATGGGTCTGGGCTTTCGAAAAGATGAAGATGCAAAGGGTAAAGAGACATTGAACAACCAACCTGACATAAGGCTCCCAGGAGTCGCGCCCACTTAGAAAATGGAGATTCTCGGACGGGGCGGCACTCGACATCTATTAAACAACACCAAGACAAAAGCCATACTATGCCCTCCTCGGGAGAAACTAGTGATGATTGCCATGAATGCTGCCCTCGAGGACGTGTACAAGAAGTGCCGATTCCTATCAACATGGTGCATCTCTTAGTATTAGTAGAGGGGCGTGAAAGGGCCGTGGAGACTTTGACCGAATGAATAGGGATCAATTGATAGATGAGGTCCTTCGGATCAAGGATGAACGCTTTTTTCATTCGCTATGCGCTGACTGGATACGTACTCGCGTGATCAATCGATGGACGTGGGAATTGCGTGAATGATGAGACCGGCCTAACCTAAAGTAAAGGCTCTTCCCTCTCTTGATGGCGAATCTTGATTGACTGACACCAGGAACCGATTCGGAGAAAGAAGAAGCATGGCATGAGATAGGCGGCGGAACAAGATCCGATAGCGAATTACTTGACTCGATGGATGGTTTTCTACTCTAATAAATCCAACTCAAGCACGAAATCAATGTTGAGTCAACAATCATCGAGAGGGGTACCACCAAGCGAGATCGAGACCAGCCTTTATTGTTATTGTATAGGTCTCAACGAGCCTGCGCTTCTTCAAATATCCCATAAGTTCCAGTGGGAGCTGGGGCGTTAGCGCTTGACTAATAAGATAGAAAGGGCCTTTCCTTTCAAAATCAATCAATCCATATCGTAAGCAACAAGAAATAGCGTAAGATAAGTAATGCATAAATGCGAATGTTCATGTTTTTGCACAATAAAAAGATGTGGTTCTTTCTTCTTATACAGCCTCGGTTTACGATTTACTGAAAGCAAGCAAAGGTCTTCTCGCTTCTTCCTTCCGTAACCTGTTGTCGAGTACTTTTCCCTCGGAACTGGTTTCTTCCAATTCATCAAGTTACCAAAAGCCGGCATTTTCTCACATAAGGACCTACTATCTTACTATCCTATAAAAGCTGCTTTCCCTATGATATGAAAAAAGGGCGATTCCGACCCCAGAGTCTGCCACTGCCGCTGCTCTCCCTGGCGCACGCCGGTGTCAAATTCGATCTTTAAACAAATGAATGAAAGTCATACAGACACTGCCTGATTCTCAAGAATGAGCTAGACTTGATCAAGTAAAGGAAGTCCCAAAAGGCCAGCCTCAAAAGGAAGAGCCTGGGGAAGAAAGGAAGAAAAAGAGATGGCACTTTAGCTAAGGCTTCAGCTCAAAAAACAGATGTACAGCAAGCTCAACAACAGACTGCAAAAGAATTGACCAAGGGAGATGAAATCCAGGCCATCAAAGACGAAGTCAAAGCGCAACAACCAAAGCTATATGACCATAAGCCAAAAAAGAAGAAGAAGAATTGGAAGGGTGGCAAAGGTGGCAATCAACCAACAACATCGCTGAAACCTCCATGGAAACCTCCACCGTAATAGATGCGCGGAGAAGTAGTTAGCCAGGGTGATCGGTAAGCAGTGGAATACGGACTCCGGTCAAGCGAGACTCCCGACCTTGAGTCCGGACATGAGCTACGCGCATAGTGACCTGTTCATCAATGAAGCTAACCCGACTTCACTCCTCTTCCTGCACCTTAACTCGCTACCTGCAGCCTAAAGGGGAAAGAACAGAAAGCGGGTGCTTGAGCAAGTGTAAGGGTAGGACTACCAGGGAAGGAATTTTGGTGGAGACAGGAGGTGAGGTACCTAAGCTGTAGAGAGATAGCGGCTACGCCGGCTAGGGACTTGTTTGGGGCAGGCTCACATACTCAAACTACCCAACTAGACTTGTACTAAACCATTGTATTGAACCTTTAGGCCTAAGACAAAGAAGTAGTAGGTGGCTCCCGACTCCGGACATGTTATTAGCAGGTTAATCAAAGTACTCCGCCCTTATCTGCCTGACTTAGCAATTGTACTCTTCCTATAAACTAGTACACTCAAGAGGGGAGCTTAAGCGAGAAGTAGGAGAATGACCTATTAGAGAGCCGAACAATAAGCATTCTTAAGGGACTGAGAGATGGACAAGATTCATTATTGACTTAGCTCTGACTTCCTTGACCCTGACTCTTAAACACCGAGAAGAAGACACTGAGATACAAGGCTCAAGCTCCTTTTCTCTCTCTTTCTTCCCCTCAAGAGATCAATAGCATGAATCCGCCTCCAACCTTTACGTGTACTTGAAGTGATATCATCTATTTGTACTCACTTGATGGGTTAAGCTCATATTCTTTACCTTGACGGATGAATAGGCCTTTCTAGTCTAGTCTTTATGGCTTTAAGGCGAAGAGTTGGTGTACTTTCTTGAAAACTATAGCTAGGGACCCACATGTGCCCTTTTGGT